ATTCCTCATCCTCAAATCAGTCCTTCCCGTGGTAGGTTATTGTCCAAATAAAAAAAAAAAAAAAAACTTGTTAGGAATGAAATCTTGATATAATTCAACAAAACAAGCAGCAAGTACAAGGTAAAAAAGAATACGTTTCGTTTATAGGATTAAACAAACGGATTCGCAAATAAAAGTGCTAAGGCTACAACTAATCCATAAATTGTTAAAGCTTCCATAAAAGCCAGACTAAGCAATAAAGTACCTCGTATTTTTCCCTCTGCCTCGGGTTGTCTTGCGATACCTTCTACAGCTTGCCCCGCGGCAGTACCTTGACCAACCCCAGGTCCAATAGAAGCAAGCCCAACAGCCAACCCAGCAGCAATAACGGAAGCGGCAGAAATCAATGGATTCATGATAAGTTCCTCGGACCAAAAAAAAATGGTTAATGATACAATCACAATCAACCAATAAATTTCGAACTCTTCGTTCTTTTTCTTGATTTAATCTCTTTATTAAATTATTCAATATTGAATTCACAGTTACAAACGAAAAGGGGGGACTATTATTGAAATCCCTATCTAAATCTCCAGGACAGATTAGATATATCTTTTAGATATCTCTTTTAACTCATATCTAACTATATAAATAGTTAATACTTAATATTGCATATACACGTCTTTCTTCCATAACGTAAACCAACTATTCATATCTTAAATTCAATCGGATTCTAAAATCATTTTTTTATGTTGAAACATTCACAAAAAGAAAGTTGGCTTATAGCCATTATTCCATTATTTATATATTCCATTGACTTAGTTTGATTTCACTCTTCTAAACAATCCATTTTTTTGAATCTGATTTTTTTTTTGAATTCTTCTCTTCCTTATCATTATCCCACATGGATACAATCAATCTAAATGGACAAATTCATTTTCATTAGTCTGAATCATTGCATAGAAATATAAGTCTTTGTTTTCTTGTAATGTTTTTTTATTATTATTTTTATTTATTAATATTTTTTCTTAGTCAATCATTGAATTGAATAAAACCGATTGAAATGGAAATGACTCTATCTCTCTAGAAGAACCCCTTTTTTTAATCACACGTTGGAAACAACTCTTATCTTATTCAGATTATGACTCCTAAAATTGGAATTGAATGAACAAAATAATCAAGCCAATAAAAAAAGTGATTGGAAGAAGGTATAAATGATTCAAACGAATTCTAGGAAAAAGATGATTTAGGAAAAAGATCTTTTAGATCTTTTTCTTTTTTTTTTTTTTACTATTCCTTTAGATCGTTAGAAACCCTTTATTTCTATTTATGTGTATATTTCTGTTCACTAAGTATAAGTAGATTATCTTGAACAAGACATAGATTGCCTTAGACTAAGATAAAAAAGGATATTTCAAAAAAAATTAGTTAATGATGCCCCTCCATGGATTCGCCTATATAAGCCGCAGCTAAAGTTGCAAAAATAAGAGCTTGAATACCACTTGTAAATAATCCAAGGAACATGACAGGTATAGGAACCACTGAAGGTACTAAAGAAACAAGAACAACAACTACTAATTCATCCGCTAATATATTTCCGAAAAGTCGAAAGCTAAGTGATAAAGGTTTTGTGAAATCTTCTAAAATGTTAATGGGTAAAAGAATTGGAGTTGGTTGAATGTATTTACTGAAATAACCTAATCCTTTTTTGCTAAGACCCGCATAAAAATAGGCTATTGACGTAAGTAAAGCTAAAGCAACGGTAGTATTTATATCATTCGTAGGTGCAGCCAACTCCCCATGAGGTAACTCTATGATCTTCCAAGGTAAAAGTGCACCCGCCCAATTAGAAACAAAAATAAATAGAAACATAGTTCCAATAAAGGGAACCCATGGGCCGTATTCCTCTCCGATCTGAGTTTGGCTCACATCTCGAATGAATTCAAGGACATATTCGAAGAAATTCTGACCGCCAGTTGGAATGGTTTGGGGGTTCCGAACAGCTACAATGGCTGAACCTAATAAGATAGCAATTACAACCCAAGAAGTAATAAGTACTTGGGCGTGGACTTGGAAACCTCCAATTTTCCAATAGAAATGCTGGCCTACTTCCACACCAGATATATCATATAACCCTTTTAGGGTGTTGATGGAACATGATAGAACATTCATATTACCCCCTGAAAGAAAGAAAACTTTAAAAGGAATTATTTTGATTCAACCATCGTTTTTTTACTTGCTTACTACAATTTTCTATTTTAGATACCAACAAATCACATAATATAGCTAGTTATTTTTATCTCTTTTGCACGATTGAGAAATAGTAACCGATTCCATAATCCATAAATGTATGTAGTTCACAAAATAATTTCTTTATCTTATTCTTAATATATCTTATTATTAATCAGGAATTTCGTATATAGCTAGAACGACCCTCACAAATTGCAAATACTAATTTATTAAGAATTAATCGGATTGAAGCTATAGCATCATCATTCGCTGGAATCGAAATATCTGCGAGATC